CCTTCTAGTAGACGATATTTCAATTTGTTTTTTTGAAAACGGCGGGTTACGTATACAATAACTTCTTAACTACATGTACATCTATAGTTATATATATTACTATATATAATGTAATACAATAAAGAAGAACGAAGGAGGATTTCAAATGCGAGATCTAAAAACATATCTTTCCGTAGCACCGGTACTAAGTACCCTATGGTTCGGTTCGTTAGCAGGTTTATTAATAGAGATTAATCGTTTATTTCCAGATGCATTAACATTTCCCTTTTTTTAATTCTAGTTATTCCCATCAGAAAGGGTGAAAAAATTTCGCGATACGATCAACGAGCAGGGACTAATCCCCCCCCCTTTTTTGTATGTTTATAATTAATTATAAAAATACAAAAAAGTTTAGAAAAAAGGGGGGGGCGAAAGGTCATAAAAATGGGGGTTCAGGGTCAAATTAAATTAGTAAAATTAGTAATAGAACTAAAAAAGTGTTGCTAGGTAAAAATAAAGAGTATCCTATGAGATACTTCAAAAAAAGACTGTACAAAGATTTTAAATATAGTTAAAAAAAAAATCATTGTATTGCTTATTATTTTATTTTTTTTGAATTACTAATTCATATTCATTGCAACGAAATATTTCATAAATTTTTTTCGTTAATAGCTTCTATTTTTTTGGTTCTTATTCTTTATGGATCCTAAAATGAAAATAGAAGATTGGGGTAAATCATAAATTCAAAGGAGGTCGCATGGCCAAGGGTAAAGATGTTCGAGTAACAATTATTTTGGAATGTACGAGTTGTGTTCGAAATGATATGAAGAAAGAATCGGCGGGAATTTCCAGATATATTACTCAAAAGAATCGGCATAACACCCCTAGTCGATTGGAATTGAGAAAATTCTGTCCCTATTGTTATAAACATACAATTCACGGGGAAATAAAGAAATAGATCAAATTGAGTCCTTGTATATCAACTTTTATTTTACGAACAGTTTGATTTTAAGAACAGGAATAATGATAGTATCTATATATTATTACATATATATAAATATAAACAAATAAATAGAAAAAAATCTAATATATATAAATATAAACAAATAAATAGAAAAAAATCTAATCCTATATTATTAATTCTATATAGAAATAGAAACTCTATCCTATATAGAAATAGAAATCGTTTTTATTTGGATCCGATCAAAATAGGATTTTAGAGATAAGGAATAAAAAAATTATGAATAAGTCTAAGCGACCTTTTACTAAATCCAAGCGATCTTTTCGTAGGCGTTTGCCCCCGATCCAATCGGGGGATCGAATTGATTATAGAAACATGAGTTTAATTAGTCGATTTATTAGTGAACAAGGAAAAATATTATCTAGACGGGTGAATAGAGTGACTTTAAAACAACAACGATTAATTACTATTGCTATAAAACAAGCTCGTATTTTATCTTTGTTACCTTTTCTTAATAATCAGAAACAATTTGAAAGAAGTGAATCGACCCCTAGAACTACTAGCCTTAGAACCAGAAAAAAATAGACGTATTTTTCAATTGACTAACAATTCCAATCTGAAGGAATTAAAAAATCGATTAATGTTTTGTTCGAAAAATCCAATCAAGAATCAAAATTTGATTGTTACGTCTGTGTCTACCCTAAAAATAAAAAAAAAACGAATCGTCGAAAAGAATAACTCTTTTTTTAGGGGCTATATACCCCCGTTTTGACTACTTTTTTTCTAATACTCATTTCTACTCTACCTTCCCCGGGCTCATTCTCCTTAGAACTATAGAACTATATTTTAAATTCAAATATTTTAGTAGATTTCTTCTAATGCCCTTATTTTTTTATCTCATTCGAAATCGTATAAAGACAAGTCCTATTTAATATAGCTATTTGTGCAAGTATTTTCCGATTAAGAATTAATTGTTTCTTGTACATATTGTGTATGAATAGGTTATAACTATTGAATACCTCCATTTCGTGAATTACGGCATTTATTCGAGTGATCCATAAACGACGAAAATCTCTTTTTCTTTTACCCCTATCCCGATGAGCCGAAACTAAAGCTCTTATTCTCTGTTGAGTCATAGTTCGTGTAAGTCGTGAATGAGCCCCTCGAAAGCTGGATGCAAATAAACGAAGTTTTGTTCTACGCCTCCGAGCTATATATCCGCGTTTAATTCTAGTCATTGAATAAATCAAACTTTGATGAATAACTAATTCTTTTTTTAGTTATTCTTTTCCCCTTTACTAGTCATTAATAACTAAACGAATTATTCCAATGTATAAAAAAAATTCCAATGGCTTTTGCTACTCTAACCTTCCCCCCCACTATTTTTTGCTAGGTATTTTCCTTTGCTTTGAAAGGATAAAGTGCCTTGATATAAAAAAAAATGTAATAACTAAAAAAAGTTGTAAATCTAAATGTTTAAATAGGGGGTTCCATCGTTTATATGGTTACTTCTAAAACGGTGAGGTCCTCTCTATACACCGGAGCTCCTTCTTTTAATTAATCAATACTGTTGGTAACTTGTACAATTCACATTCTTTGGCTCTACCCCAGGAATATTCCAGTAATAGGTCTTTCACAATGAGATCCACTTTATACAGTAACGGTATTTCATTTTTAAACTTGATTTGGTTATTTACCCTGTTAGTCCGTTCTTTTGTGGAATCTTTTGAATAAAAAAAGGAATTTTCCCCGCTTAATGGATAACGATTTGTTATCATTGGGGTTTTTGAAAAAATGGAGTTGATTGGATTTGCACCAATGGAAACCATAAGTTTCAGACACAATAGAAGATATGAACAATCTATCTTTTTAAAATAATGAATCGAGTTCCTAGATTCTATTTTATTCACAGGCACTGATCCTTTATATTTAAAAAATAATTTCCTTTTTGTGTCTCAGTCTCTGATCTAAACGAGTCGCACATACACCCGAGTACATGTTCCTCGTCGCTGAGGGCATCCCCGAAGCGCTGGGGATTTCGTGACATTTCGGATTGGCTGTCTTGTATTTCTAATAAGTTGTTTAATGGTTGGCATACGGAATCATCTAAATAATGGGCTGGTTTAGATTGGTTCTAACCGGCTAATTCTGAATTACTTATCTTCAAGATTATCAAAAGATATAAAATTAGCAATTGTAGATTTGCATGAAATCGCCCCTATTTTTTATTGAACCGCTACAAGATCAACAAGTCCATGAGCTTGGGCTTCTGTTGCTGACATAAAAACATCCCTTTCCATGTCTTCGGATACAACCCATATCGGTTTACCGGTTCTTTGGACATAAACCTTTGTGATGGTTTCGCGAATTTTTAGTAGTTCTTCCGCTTCCAAGATAAATTCTCCCGTTTGTGCCTCATAAAACGAGGCCGCAGGTTGATGGATCATTACCCTGATGAGATAATAGAAAAAGTTCTTCTATTTAGCAGAATGAAGCGAGATAAAAAAACAGAGAAAATTGAAAAACCGTACAGGCTTTTTTTTACATTGCATTGCATACGGCTGCACAATGGAATTTACGTTTTTGCCCTTTTCTTTTTTGGAAAGACAAAAGATAGGTTGTATTATAGGCCGATCCATAAATGATCCAATTACCATCCTTCTTTTTTGTAGGAGTTAAAAAAATACTATGATGGTTCCGTTGCTTTATATATCATTTTTTTATTCGTCTATGATTCAGCAATCCCAAAGTGTCTTTTTTTTTTTTAATAAGCTTCCGGTGTGAAAACAAAGTTTGTGACGCTGAGATGTGCCCAAATAGGTAATGAAATACCCTTTCCTTATCTCATACTACTCTTTCAATATATAATCTCAATTTTTTTAATCTAAAAAATTTCATATCGAATTCGAAGTGCCATGCTATTATTACTTAACTAATTCATATTTCCGATGGCGAAGGCATAGTATTTTTTTCTAAAAAATAAAAAAACTCAGTGGCGCCAAGCGTGAGGGAATGCTATACGTTTGGTAATTGCTCCGCCGCCTAGGATAAAGGATGCTATTGAAGCGGCCAATCCCATGCATATTGTCTGTACGTCGGGTCGGACAAATTGCATAGTATCATAAATAGCCATTCCAGATATTACCCATCCACCAGGAGAGTTTATAAACAAATAAAGATCTTTGGTATCCTTTTCTATACTGAGATATATCATAAGACTAATAAGTTGATTTGAGATTTCGGTATCAACCTCTTGGCCTAAAAAAAACAATCTTTCTCGATAAAGTCGGTTGATTAGGATAAAATTTTATTCCTTAAGAGCCGTACAGGCACCTTTTGATGCATACGGTTCAACAAAAATTGTGAAAAAATCAATGTGTCGATTCCAACCCTTTTTTTTTTCATAGAAGGCTTTTAAACTTAATAGGGGCTCAAAAAATCAAAGAAAAAACAAGTTTTTGCCCCCTTTATTAGATATTATAGAATAAAATGATTGAGTAAGCCTGTCAGACTAACTGGATTCATTGATATTTTTTTTTCATCGAGATTCAGTTGAAGTGGCGATGGTTTTTTCTTGTTCCTGAGTGGGCTTCTTCCTTTTTTTATTCCATTTTTTAGGTTTATGCTCTACCCCGAGTAAAAGGCAAAATTTGCCCGATTTTGATTTGCACATATAGGACAAATGAACCAAATACCGCGTCTTTTTTTTTTTACTACTCCTTTTCAATTAATTTCTTTCACATGTCTTCTATAAAAAAGTAAAAAAAAATTAAATTAGATTGTTTGATTTGATCAACAGTTTTAGATCACTACGTTTAATTTTTTTTTTTATTTTTTAATAGAATTGTTGATTTTTTATCATAATTTTGCATATATATATCATATAAGTAAGTAGTAATTAGAAAAATATTAATATATATTAATAATATTATTAATTGGGTTTTTGCTAAACGGAGCCTGGATACCGAATTTTATTAGTCCGCCCACGTAAACCATAAAAAAGTTTTGATGATATAATATCAATCTAAATACTCCCTGCATTTAATTCCACTTTATTTTTGTGCTTCGCGTTACAAATTTTTGATAATTCAATCAATCTTTTTGGGCGAAACAGAGGATATCTCGATCGAGAAAATGGGGAAATCCCATATAGCCCAATATATCTGACAAGTCGCACTATATGTCAACCCAAGATGTATCTCCTTCTCCAGGACTTCGAAAAGGTACTTTTGGAACGCCAATAGGCATGAAATGAAAAAAAAGAGAATGAAGTTCTCTATTTCACTTTGATATGGAAACGTAAAACTGAAGTTTCATTTTTTTTTTTTATAATATTATCCTTTTTTCCTACTTTATTAATATTAATCATATTTTAATTAATCATATTTAATACATAAGTTGAATACGCTAAAATAAAATATAAAATAAAAGTAAAGTAAAAGAGAATTAATAAAAATAAAGAAAATTTTTTACGAACAGGCTTCTGAATAACAATAGCTATCTCGGTTCATATAAAATCTGATTAACCCCCATTGCGTATTGATACTTATCGGATATAGAATAGATCCGCTTCCCTTTTTTCCTATGAATCAAATTGTTCCATTATTACTAACAGATATAGAACAAATATTAAGACTTTTTCCGAAAGAATTACCTAAAAAAGGGGGGGTCCGTAACATAGTTTTTCCAATGCAATAAAGTTACATAGTGTCTATTTTTCGTTGATAAAGGGGTATTTCCATGGGTTTGCCTTGGTATCGTGTTCATACTGTTGTATTGAATGATCCCGGCCGTTTACTTTCTGTTCATATAATGCATACTGCTCTGGTTGCTGGTTGGGCCGGTTCGATGGCTCTATATGAATTAGCAGTTTTTGATCCCTCCGACCCTGTTCTTGATCCAATGTGGAGACAAGGTATGTTCGTTATACCTTTCATGACTCGTTTAGGAATAACCAATTCATGGGGTGGTTGGAATATTACAGGAGGGACTATAACGAATCCGGGTCTTTGGAGTTACGAAGGGGTAGCCGGAGCACATATTGTGTTTTCTGGCTTGTGCTTCTTGGCAGCTATTTGGCATTGGGTATATTGGGATCTAGAAATTTTTTGTGATGAACGTACCGGAAAACCTTCTTTGGATTTGCCCAAGATTTTTGGAATTCATTTATTTCTTTCAGGAGTGGCTTGTTTTGGTTTTGGCGCATTTCATGTAACAGGATTATATGGTCCTGGAATCTGGGTATCTGACCCTTATGGACTAACCGGAAAGGTTCAACCCGTAAATCCAGCGTGGGGCGTGGAGGGTTTTGACCCTTTTGTTCCGGGAGGAATAGCCTCGCATCATATTGCAGCAGGGACCTTGGGGATATTAGCGGGCTTATTTCATCTTAGTGTTCGTCCGCCTCAACGTCTATACAAAGGATTACGTATGGGAAATATTGAAACCGTTCTTTCCAGTAGTATTGCTGCTGTCTTTTTTGCAGCTTTTGTTGTTGCTGGAACTATGTGGTATGGTTCTGCAACTACTCCCATCGAATTATTCGGTCCTACTCGTTATCAATGGGATCAGGGATACTTTCAACAAGAAATATATCGAAGAGTTAGTGCTGGACTAGCTGAAAATCAAAGTGTATCAGAAGCTTGGTCTAAAATTCCTGAAAAATTAGCTTTTTATGATTATATTGGTAATAATCCAGCAAAAGGGGGGTTATTCCGAGCGGGTTCAATGGACAATGGGGATGGAATAGCTGTTGGATGGTTAGGACATCCCGTCTTTAGAAATAAAGAAGGGCGTGAACTTTTTGTACGTCGTATGCCTACTTTTTTTGAAACATTTCCGGTTGTTTTGGTAGACGGAGACGGAATTGTTAGAGCCGACGTCCCCTTTAGAAGGGCAGAATCAAAATATAGTGTCGAACAAGTAGGTGTAACTGTTGAGTTTTATGGTGGTGAACTCAATGGAGTAAGTTATAGTGATCCTGCAACTGTGAAAAAATATGCTAGACGGGCTCAATTGGGTGAGATTTTTGAATTAGATCGTGCTACTTTGAAATCTGATGGTGTTTTTCGTAGCAGTCCAAGAGGTTGGTTTACTTTTGGGCATGCTTCATTTGCTCTACTTTTCTTTTTTGGACACATTTGGCATGGTTCTAGAACCCTCTTCAGAGATGTTTTTGCTGGTATTGATCCAGATTTGGATGCTCAACTGGAATTTGGTGCATTCCAAAAACTTGGAGACTCAACTACAAAAAGACAAGCAGTCTGATGCAACATTGCTTTTTTATTCTAGTTTCTATTTTATTTAATAGGTAGGGTACTGTAGGAATCTTTATTTAAATCGCTATTTAAATCGCTGCCGTTTCTTTGATTCTTTTTCTTTCGTTATCCGGAGGGATACTCCTAAATAAACAAAATAGGTATGAAAGCTATAATTGTAAACCACGATCAAATTTATGGAAGCATTGGTTTATACATTTCTCTTAGTATCGACTTTAGGGATAATTTTTTTCGCTATTTTTTTTCGGGAACCACCGAAAATTTCAACTAAAAAATGAAATA